CATCTATAATGACTGATGAATCAAGAACTTTCAATTGGAACTAAACAAATTCTTTAAATTAGTTTTTCTTATCGTCGTATCTGGATTGAGACTTAGGTAAATGTTTTATTCATATATGTAGTAAAAGAACATATCTAATTTAGCTCTTTCATGCTTTTTCTAACTAGTTATTTTGGTTTTTTACTGGCTGCTTCAACTATAACCCCAGCTCTCTTTATTGGTTTGAACAAGATACGACTTATTTAAGATTTATTTAAAATGAATGAAATTCAATAAAAAATTTACAAAAATAAAAATAAAAGCCTCTCAGAATATTTTATTTTGGATATTCTAGGGTTCCTTTCCGCGTCAATTGCCAATCCCTGGTCATTGAGATTCACGGATAATTCAGATTAATATTTAGGGATAGATCTTACCTCTCTTTTTATTCCCTAAAACAAATTGAAATGATTGAAGTTTTTCTATTTGGAATCGTCTTAGGTCTAATTCCTATTACTTTAACAGGATTATTTGTAACTGCATATTTACAATATAAGCGCGGTGATCAGTTGGACCTTTGATTGAGTATCATCTCTTTTTTAATCGACCTCCTCCTTGTAGGAGGTCGAATTTAAGTTGCAATTCTACTTTGTTTTGGTCAGTGTTTTGGTCAGTTATTTCATTGTAATTCGACATAACATAAATGGAATCACGCTCTGTAGGATTTGAACCTACGACATCGGGTTTTGGAGACCCGCGTTCTACCGAACTGAACTAAGGGCGCTTTCTTATATCTTATAACAGTAGATACTATTAAAGTATTTTTTTACCCTCAAAGCATTGTATACATATAGTATGTAAAACAAAAGATTATGTCCGAAAATTCCCGATTTTACTCAAAAAATCCCCCGTAACTGTCCATAGGAGAAAGAATAGGTAGGGATGACAGGATTTGAACCTGTGACATTTTGTACCCAAAACAAACGCGCTACCAAGCTGCGCTACATCCCTTTAAAAAATTGTTGTACAGTGTCATTGTAGAAAATCCATGTCTCATTTTCCACATCCTTCTTTTTTGCTCTACCTATCTATTATCTATATAGGTAGAGAATGTTCTTGTCATTTTTTTGAGGGGACGGCAAAATTGAATATGCTGGGGCATTTTACATATGCATTTTAGTTAGTAATTCCTAATTATAAATTCATTTCAAGCAAAAACAAATGATCTTGAACTAAGATATCGGATTATCTATGATCTATGTATTAGATATTAGAATATCGAACTAGGATAATATATGTATTACAATATAAAATACAATAAAGAATTAAAATAAATAAGAAAAAAATAGAAAATAAAAGAAGAAAGAGGATTTTAAATGCGAGATATAAAAACATATCTCTCAACGGCACCTGTGCTAACCACTCTATGGTTTGGGTCTTTAGCAGGTCTATTGATAGAAATTAATCGTTTATTTCCAGATGCCTTGTCATTCCCTTTTTTTTCATCCTAATTGAATTCTTGTATTGATCTGTGAAAAAATGAAGAAGATTTGAGATACAATTCTACGTAACATGATTCCAATTTTGTTCCTTTTTTCTTTCCTATCCTAAAAAGAGAGAGGAAGAGTGTATTGAACTTCAGTTAAAATACAGTGAATCTACGATATAATTTTGGGGAAAAGAAATGGAAATGTGGATCCAGTCTAGGGGCGATTCTACGAAATTATAACATAGAAAGAATAAAATACTGAGATTAGGATAGGAATAATTCCTAGTTAGAAAAAATTGTATTAATTAATTATTACAATATTCATTGCGATATTCTTAATATTCTTCTATTAATGAATATGACTCTCTTTCTTTGGTTCGGATTAAAAAGAAAAGAGAGAGAGTTCTAAAATGAAGTCGATCCAAAATGAAAAGGAGGTTCATGACCAAGGGTAGAGATATTAGAATTATAGTGATTTTGGAATGTACCTGTTGTGTTCGAAAGGGTGTCAATAAAGAATTGCCGGGCATTTCTAGATATATTACTCAAAAGAATCGACACAATACACCCAATCGACTAGAATTGAGAAAATTCTGTCGCTATTGTCAAAAGTATAATATTCATGGGGAAATAAAGAAATAGATGGAACGGAATGCGTGTTTTATTTTTCCGAGTAGCGGGAAGCTTTACATCTTAACATATATAATACAAAACAAATCCTATCTTGTTCGAATCTTAAATGAATAAGAAAAAAATAGGATTCTATTTTATTTTATCTAGAAGGAATAAACAAACAAGGGATAAGCAAACCATGGATAAATCCAAAAAACCTTTTCGTAAATCCAAGCGATCTTTTCGTAGACGTTTACCCCCAATTGGATCGGGGGATCAAATCGATTATAGAAACATGAGTTTAATTAGTCGATTTCTTAGTGAACAAGGAAAAATCTTATCTAGACGAACGAATAGGTTGACCTTGAAACAACAACGATTGATTACTATTGCTATAAAACAAGCTCGTATTTTATCTTTGTTACCTTTTCGTAATAATGATAAACAATTGGAGAGAGTGGAGTCGATCCCTAGAACTACAGGTCCTAGGACCAAAAATAAATAAATAGACTCTTCAAAACTCCAATCAGAACTCAAGCTCATATTAATGTTTTGCTCGAAAAAACTAAAATCCAGATTTGATTCTTATATTATAAAAAAGGAAAAATAGGGAATAAATCTTTTTTTCTTGAAAGATGTTCGTTTATTCTTACTACTCAAATCTGAATCTATTTTTATTCTATCTTCCCGGAGTCCATTCTCCGGGAAATCCTGTTTCAATCATTCTTGTTTCCTGTATAATAGATTCTATGAATATTCTTTTATTTGATTTGTATTTTTCTGATTAAAAATTTTATTTGAAATAATATCAAAACAATTCTTATTTGATAGGGCTATTTGCACAAGTATTTTACGATTCAGAAGCAATTGTCTCTTGTACAGATTGTGGATGAATAGGCTATAACTATAGAATAGCCTATCCTCACGAGTTACCGCATTTATCCGAGTGATCCACAAACGACGAAAATCTCTCTTTTTTCTGCTCCTATCTCGATGAGAGGAAACCAAAGCTCTCATTCTTTGTTGAGTAGTAGTTCGAGTAAGTCTTGAATGAGCCCCTTTAAAGGTTGATGCAAATAAACGAATCTTTTTTCGACGTCTCCGAGCTGTATATCCTCGTTTAACTCTTGTCATTGAATCAAATGAAACTTTCTTGAATAACTAATTGATTTCTCTTCTTTCAGTCATCCTTTTCCTCCGGTCGATTAATAACAAAACGGATTATTCCAATATATAAAATATAAATTCCAATGGCTTCTGCGACTATGACCTTCCCGACCACGATTTTTTATTTCTTCGAGGTATCTCGCTACTACTAAAGAAAAAAGAATAGTGGGTTCCCTCGTTTCTATGGCAACTTTTGAAACGGTGAGGTCCTCTCTATACACCGGAGCCCCTTTTTTCATTTCATCAAATTTTATTGTGAACTTGTATAGTTCACATTCTTTGGCTCTACGTATCTATTTTTAAATTCAAATTAGAAAGTAGTAGTCCTTATTCACAAAGAAACTATCCATACAGTGACGGTATTTAATTCTGAAAGTTGGCTAGGTAGCTGACCCTGTTAGTCCGTTTTTTCAAGAAAAGGAATAGGAGCAGAATCTTTTTCCTCCGCTTAATGGATAACTCTTTGTTACCAATGGAGAATCTCTTCTCATCTCAAACGGAATGATTGGATTTGCACCAATAGAAACCATAAATTCATAAGTAAATGATAGATCTTCATTTTTAGATACTAGTCAATTAAATGACCGTCTTCAACTAAAAAATTTTCTCATTTCTTCAAACTCATGATCTGAACTGAACGAGTCGCACATACACCCTAGTACATGTTCCTCGACGCTGAGGACATCCTCGAAGAGCGGGAGATTTCGTGACATTTCTTATCGGCTGTCTTGCTTTTCTAATAAGTTGTTTAATGGTTGGCATAGCGTGTCTATAGAGTCTCATTCTAGATAGAATAGAGCGGGTTGGTTTAGATCGATCTTAACCTGATAGTTGATGATTATGAATGATTTCTATTCACACAGAAAATTCAAATTTTTAAAAGGAATTCCTATATTTATATGGAACCCCCAGTATTTTCATTTTCGACCGCTACGAGATCAACGATGCCATGAGCTTGGGCTTCTGTTGCTGACATAAAAACATCCCTTTCCATATCTTCGGATATAACCCATAAAGGGTTGCCCGTTCTTTGTACATAAACTTTTGTGAGAGTTTCGCGAAGTTTCAATAGTTCTTCTGCTTCCAGGATAAAATCCCCTGCTTGTGCCTCGTAAAAAGAACTAGCAGGTTGGTGAATCATAACCCTGATGATATTGATATAACATCATGAACGGTTCTTCTATCTATATATTGCACGATTGGGTTAAAGTAAGGGGAAGGGGGAATTCAAATAACAATAAAAAATAGAATTAAACAACCGTACGGGCATTTTTTGTACATTGCATACGGCTCTGCAATGGAATTTATTTTTTTGTTAGAAAAAATTCTATCGAAAATAATAAATAGAACCTATCCGATCCAAATAATAATCCATTTACCACCCTTCCTTTCGTATTTCGTAGTAGTTAAAAAGATACTATGATAGTTCTGTTGCTTTATATATTCATCTCGTCTGTGGTTTAGCAATCCCAAAGTTTCTTTTTGATATGATCCAAGAAGGAGAATTTTATTTTTTTTTTCATTTTTTTAACTCTTTTTCTCATAACATAAAAATAAGAAAGAGACTTCTGGTGTGGAAGAATAATGGTTTGTGACGCTAAAATTGACTCTTGCTTGACACATAAAATCAAATTAGGAATAACCCTGCTTTCATACTACTATCTCGATACAAAATATAATGTTCTAAAAAAACAATAAAGGTTTGTTCATATCGAACTTGAAGTGCCATGCTATTATTACTTATTCTTTATTTGATTCATATTCGATACAGCGAAGGCATAGTATTCTTTTTTTCTCAAATAAAAAGACTCATTGGCGCCAAGCGTGAGGAAATGCTAGACGTTTGGTAATTTCTCCTCCGACCAGAATGAAAGATCCCATTGAAGCGGCTAATCCCATACATATTGTATGTACATCCGGTGACACAAATTGCATAGCATCATAAATGGCTATTCCTGGTATTACCCATCCGCCTGGAGAATTTATAAACAAATAAAGATCCTTAGTATCATCTTCTATGCTGAGATATACCATGAGACCGACAAGTTGATTCGAGATCTCGCAACCAACCTGTTGGCCTAAAAAAAGTAATCTTTCTCGATAAAGTCGGTTGATTCGGGCAAAATTGTATCCCTGAGGAACCGTACGTGCACCTTTGGATGCATACGGTTCAAAAGAATTTCGAAAAAAAAAATCAATGTGTTGATTCCAATCCTATTTCTTTATTTTTTTCACATGAGTTTTGTTCTCTTTCCCCTTCCCTTTATTCTATAATGTAAAAAAGAAAAAAGAATTTTATGAACTTATTGAACTAACTTCTCATTGATGTATTGTTTCATCAAAATTCGAATTACGATGTAATTTTCTTGTTCCTGAATGGGCCTTTAAATTCTTTTAGGTTCTTGTTCTACTCCGGGGGAAGATTTGCCCGAATATCATTTGCGCATATAGGTCAAATGATTCCAGTACCACTTCTTTTTTTTTTATTGTTTCATACCTTTCCCAAAGAGATTCGATGTATTCATCATACTACTACATTGGTAGGTAGTTTTAGATTATCCCTATGGTAAGTCTAAGAATAGTCAGTAGTAATCGTGTAATCATCATATATTCTACATAATAGATTCTATTCTATTTAATTACTAATGAATCTAATAATTTAATTAAATTATTATTTTATTTTTATATTCTTTATTGAATATTTATTATTTAGAAGAATAACACTATATATACACTCCCATTCTATTACCTTTCCTCTTAATATTTACAATTTGGTATTCTCTGAACGGAGCCTGGATACTTTATTTTATCAGTCCAAGTAAACCATCAATTATTTTAATTGATAATATTGATCCCCAATAGGAATTATTGTGCTTCACGCTCCGAATTATTGATGGTTCAATCAATACAAAATATATATTTATTGGATTGGGCGAAACAAAGAATACTCGATCGGAGGAGATAACGGGGGAATACCATATGACCAATATGTCTGACAAGTCGCACTATACGTCAATCCAAACTGCATATTCCTCTCCAGGAATCCGAAAAGGTACTCTTGGAACACCAATGGGCATTAAGATAAAGAAAAAAATGAAGCACTATAATTTACTTTAATATGGAAACGTAACAATGATTTTATTGTCTTCATCATTTTTCTCTTTATTTTCTATTTTTATATCTTTTTTTATATCTTTTCATCTTCTTTCTATTTATAATCTTATATTTCTTAATATTATATAATTATATAATATTATTTATATTATTATTATATAAATATAAATATATAAATTTATATAAATATATAAATTATTATATAAAATTATAAAAAATATAACTGAATATTATTATCTAGATAGACTAGATAGAATTATATTCTCTTCTATAATTCTATAAAAGTATATAGATTCTAATTTAGAATATTTAGTATATAGATATACACTTTATATCTTTATATATAGGACTGGAAGGTTCATAGAGGAAGACAGAATGAATAAAGAGATATTTTAATCGATCGGATCAGCCGATTGTTCGAATGATTTTGAATTCTAAAAAAGTATCTATACATTTTTTTCCCTCAAAATACCCCCATTGCGTATTGGTACTTATCGGGTATAGAATAAGATCTGTTCCTCTTTGTTCTTCTAAATATAAATATGATTGTTCCCTTCTCTTTCTATTTCAAATCCTTTTTATTCTATTTCATTAAAAATAAAAGAAGGGAATACGAATAAATATTAATTCTTTCCTATACAAAATATACCGAACAGGTGAAATATTTGATCTAGTCTTTTCCAATGCGATAAAGTTACATAATGTCTATTTCTTTTTCAGAAAGGGGTATTTACATGGGTTTACCTTGGTATCGTGTTCATACTGTTGTATTGAATGATCCCGGTCGATTACTTTCTGTTCATATAATGCATACAGCTCTAGTTTCTGGTTGGGCCGGCTCGATGGCTCTATATGAATTAGCGGTTTTTGATCCCTCTGACCCTGTTCTTGATCCAATGTGGAGACAAGGCATGTTCGTTATACCCTTCATGACTCGTTTAGGAATAACCAATTCATGGGGGGGTTGGAGTATCTCGGGAGGAACTATAACGAATCCGGGCATTTGGAGTTATGAAGGCGTGGCTGGGGCACATATTTTGTTTTCTGGCTTGTGCTTCTTGGCAGCTATCTGGCATTGGGTATATTGGGATCTAGAAATATTCTGTGATGAACGTACGGGAAAACCTTCTTTGGATTTGCCCAAGATCTTTGGAATTCATTTATTTCTCTCAGGAGTCGCTTGCTTTGGCTTTGGTGCATTTCATGTAACAGGCTTATACGGTCCTGGAATATGGGTATCTGATCCTTATGGACTAACTGGAAAAGTACAATCTTTAAATCCAGCGTGGGGTGCGGAAGGTTTTGATCCTTTTGTTCCAGGGGGAATAGCTTCTCATCATATTGCAGCAGGCACATTGGGCATATTAGCGGGTCTATTCCATCTTAGTGTCCGTCCGCCTCAACGTCTATACAAAGGATTACGCATGGGTAATATTGAAACTGTGCTTTCCAGTAGTATTGCTGCTGTTTTTTTTGCAGCTTTCGTTGTTGCTGGAACTATGTGGTATGGTTCAGCAACTACCCCAATCGAATTATTTGGTCCCACTCGTTATCAGTGGGATCAGGGTTACTTCCAGCAAGAAATATATCGAAGAGTTGGGGCCGGACTAGCCGAAAATATGAGCTTATCAGAAGCTTGGTCTAAAATTCCCGAAAAATTAGCTTTTTACGATTACATTGGTAATAATCCGGCGAAAGGGGGATTATTCAGAGCAGGTTCAATGGATAACGGAGATGGAATAGCTGTTGGATGGTTAGGGCACCCCATATTTAGAGATAAAGAAGGGCGCGAACTCTTTGTACGTCGTATGCCTACCTTTTTTGAAACATTTCCGGTAGTTTTGGTAGATGGAGACGAAATTGTAAGGGCCGATGTTCCTTTTAGAAGGGCAGAATCCAAGTATAGTGTTGAACAAGTAGGGGTAACTGTTGAATTCTATGGGGGCGAACTTAACGGAGTCATTTATAGTGATCCTGCTACTGTGAAAAAATATGCTAGACGCGCCCAATTAGGTGAAATTTTTGAATTAGACCGGGCTACCTTGAAATCCGATGGTGTTTTTCGTAGCAGTCCGAGGGGTTGGTTCACTTTTGGGCATGCTACGTTTGCTTTGCTCTTTTTTTTCGGACACATTTGGCACGGCGCCAGAACCTTGTTCAGAGATGTTTTTGCCGGTATTGATCCAGATTTGGATGCTCAAGTGGAATTTGGAGTATTCCAAAAACTCGGAGATCCAATTACAAGGAGACAAGTAGTCTGATATAAAATTACTTCGCCATCTTTTACCTCTATTTTTTTTTTATTTCATTCTAATATTTTTAGTATTTAAAGTATTTAAATTTCGATATATATATATATTATAATTATAATATTATAATTATATTTCTAATTTCTTTCTAATTTATATTTTATATTAATTGAATCTATTATCTATTTCATATTAAATATTTCATATTTCTTTTCTATTTTCTTTCTCTATTTTTATTCTATTAGACTATGTAGAAGAATATAGAAGTAGAAGAATATAGAAAGATTCAAAATCAAATAAGAATAAGAATAATACAATATAAATATAGAAGAAATACAATAAATAAATACTAAATAGAATAGAATCTAATAGTAATAAAATATGACTATATCTATATAGTAGTATAGTAGATATACATACTATATAGATAGTAAAGTAATAGTAAATTGTAAATCTTAATTTTGAATTTCTTTATTAGTAAATGATCCAAAATGAATAGGTGTGGAAGCTATAATTGTAAACCGCGATCAAATCTATGGAAGCATTGGTTTATACATTCCTCTTAGTTTCAACTTTAGGGATAATTTTTTTCGCTATCTTTTTTCGAGAACCACCTAAAGTTCCAACTAAAAAAATGAAATGATTTTTTATTATTTACATTGAAGTAACGAGCCCCCAATATGAATATGGGGGCTCGTTACTTCAACTAGTCCCCATGTTCTTCGAAGGGATCTCTTAATTTTTGAGAGGGTTGCCCAAAAGCGGTATATAAGGCATACCCAGTAAAGCTTACAAGTAAACCGGATATGGAGATGGCGACTAGGGTTGCTGTTTCCATTTTTTCGATAATTTCAAGATAACAAGGGATCACGATAATGTCGTTTATTTACAACTACAACGGAATGGCATACAAAGTCAACAGATTTCAACCCATGATGAAAGAGGATTTATGGCTACAAAAACCGTTGAGAGTAGTTCTAGATCTGGGCCAAGACGAACTGGCGTAGGGAGTTTATTGAAACCATTGAATTCGGAATATGGGAAAGTAGCTCCAGGGTGGGGGACTACACCACTTATGGGAGTTGCGATGGCTCTATTTGCAATATTTTTATCTATTATTTTAGAGATTTATAATTCATCTGTTTTACTGAATGGAATTTCAATGAATTAGTTCAGAAAAACTAGGAAGTCCTAGTTTTTCAATCAAAAAAGATTATTTTACTTATACTTACTTAATACTTCAACTTAAGATTACCTAAGGCTTGGACTTATATACCATTTTGGTAGTTTGATCGTGAAATTTATTTGTTTTGATATTTTATTTCCGGAATATGAGCGTGTGACTTGTTATAATTGATCCTATTGATAATACAGAGAATGAACCTGTCATCTCTATCAAGATGATTCTACCTCGTCAGATATTTATTCTAGTCTCTGGAGCACGTACTATATAGAATAGATCAAGAAAAGGAATATTTGAACTATGATTCATATCTATTATTCAGACCTCGCAACCGGATGAAAAAAAATGTGAATAGGTCTTTTCTAAATCAAACAATTTTTTCTTTTATACTTCCGAAAAAAGCCTCTTTCTCTCTATTTTGTTGAGTTATGAAATTCATTGAAGAAATGATGATCGAATGGTTTTTACTCAGAAACCTTTGAGTTTAGCTTTGGTTTTCTTAAATCATCGTGGTTCTAGTATGAATCTGAGGTTCCCATTTATTCATAGGGTCTCAACAAGAGAAATTCCTATAAAAAAAGATAGGGAAGAGAATATTCAAGAGGCCTGTCACGATTAACATAAAGAAAGATGGATGAGCCAACTTGAGATTATATTTATTGGCATTATCATCACAAAAAAGATATTCTGGATTTTTCTTACTTCGTATCTTTGGGTCAAATCGAGTCGAGTGGCTAAGCCACAAGAAGTTTGAAACTCTCTATTCCATATCCGTTTAAAACAGTATTTGTATGTTTCGGCTTGAGCCGTACGAGATTAAATTCTCATATACGGCTCTCAGAGGGGGAATCTTTCTTGGGTTACCTATCTCAATAAAGTATATGATTGGTTCGAGGAACGTCTTGAGATTCAAGCGATTGCAGATGATATAACTAGTAAATATGTCCCTCCTCATGTCAACATATTTTATTGTCTAGGGGGGGTTGCGCTTACTTGTTTTTTAGTACAAGTAGCTACGGGTTTTGCTATGACCTTTTACTATCGTCCAACTGTTACAGAGGCTTTTTCCTCTGTTCAATACATAATGACTGAGGCCAACTTTGGTTGGTTAATTCGATCAGTTCATCGATGGTCAGCAAGTATGATGGTTCTAATGATGATCTTGCACGTATTTCGTGTGTATCTTACGGGTGGTTTTAAAAAACCCCGCGAATTAACTTGGGTTACAGGGGTGGTTCTGGCTGTATTGACCGCATCTTTTGGCGTAACTGGTTATTCCTTACCTCGGGACCAAATTGGCTATTGGGCAGTAAAAATTGTAACAGGCGTGCCTGAAGCTATTCCTATAATAGGATCGTCTTTGGTAGAATTATTACGTGGAAGTGCTAGTGTGGGCCAGTCCACTTTGACTCGTTTTTATAGTTTACATACTTTTGTATTGCCTCTTCTTACTGCCGTATTTATGTTAATGCACTTTCCAATGATACGTAAGCAAGGTATTTCGGGTCCTTTATAGAGAAAGCAGATCCTAGATATTTCTAATTTATTATATCGGGAAGGAACAAGAGTCTTTCATTGCTACAAATATGGATTATTTAAAAATAAGGCGTGTTATTTGGATACTTCTATTCAACTCCGAATAGAATAGTTGAAGCCTATTTTCCAAAAAGAGGATAGATTATGGGAGTGTGTGACTTGAACTATTGATGGGTCCATGCAGATATATGATTTTATCCGCCGCGTTGGAATTCACAACCCGATGTGTCTCCGCATCCAACCATCACGTCAGTCCCTTTATGTAGCATAGGATTAGGATAGGTTGGTTCGTTTGAAGAGAATATTTTCTATGATCATACCCGAATCGTGTCATGCATGAACAGGCTCCGTAAGATCCCTAGAATAAGTGATGTGGAATAACCCAACGTTTGATTTATTCACTTTGTTTGATTCTTCTTTTTTTTTTTAATGGATTTCTTAGAATTAATTGATAGTATTAGTATTTTATATTAATTTGATAGTAATCTTAGTAAGCTTTTTATAGTATATAGATGCATTCATTTCCTCTGCATCGACTCTGATCTATGATACTATCGGAGTTAAATAAGGGATCTAAAGAAGAACAGGGGCTATACTTTATTAGTAACAAGTAAAAACTTTGTATTTTTGTATGTAATACAATCGAGATGTTGTGGGGATAAATACCAACCAAAGACATGAGACAATCCAAAAAGCACTTGATCATGATCAAAATTGTAAGCCTGCTTGGATATTGAGCATTTCCTTGTTGCCAGAACTAAATCCTTTGCAATAAATGAAACTCAGGGAAATGAAATTTTATAAATCTTTTCTTAAATAGAGTCATTCTATCATTCTACATTATAATTATATATGTAGATATGTATGAAATATAGATCTTCTATGGATTTATTTCTGTGATTATTTTTATTCTTGCTCGAGCCGGATGATAAAAAATTATCATGTCCGGTTCCTTTGGGGGATGGATTCACAAGAATTCACCTATCCAAATAACAAAGAAACCTGATTTGAATGATCCTGTATTAAGAGCTAAATTGGCTAAAGGGATGGGACATAATTATTATGGAGAACCTGCATGGCCCAATGATCTTTTATATATCTTTCCAGTAGTAATTCTAGGCACTATTGCATGTAGTGTGGGCTTAGCAGTTCTAGAACCGTCAATGATCGGCGAACCGGCGGATCCATTTGCAACTCCGTTGGAAATATTACCCGAATGGTACTTCTTTTCCGTATTTCAAATACTTCGCACAGTACCTAATAAGTTATTGGGTGTTCTTTTAATGGTTTCAGTACCAATAGGGTTATTGACAGTACCCTTTTTGGAGAATGTCAATAAATTCCAAAATCCATTTCGTCGTCCAGTAGCTACAACAGTCTTTTTGATCGGTACCGCAGTAGCTCTTTGGTTAGGTATTGGAGCAACTTTACCTATTGAGCAATCCCTAACTTTAGGTCTTTTTTAAATCGATTCAACCGTTAAATAATACGACATAGGTATCTAAGGAAGATCCCCTTCTGGATCTTCCTTAGATACCTATGTCGTATTATGATCTATTCTGCAAATATATGGACCGTGTCGGAGATTAAAAACTAATTATATTCTTTTTTATTTCTCAAAACTCAAGAATGAAAAAATATCAAATGGATTTAAAATGAAAACTCTTCCTTAGGTAAATTGATTGCAAAATTCTTCTGTAGAGTGCCCAATATCTTTTTTACATCTTCTATGCTAAGATATTCCATTTTCGTAAGATCTTCTTGACTGTGACTCAAAAGGTCCAATAATGTATGTATATTGGACCTTTTCAGACAATTATAGGTCCTGGAAGACAATTCTGATTGGTCAATAAAAATACATGTCAATGGAATTCCTTTTTTGTTTTTCTTGAGATTAGTGAATATGTCTTGAGAGTAAAAAGGGGGTAAATCCCATCTGTTTTCATTTTCCTCAAAACCCATGTCCTCTTCCTCTGCATGTAGAAAAGGAATCAATAAATCAATCAAATTACGAGAAGCTTCATAAAGTGCTTCTTTAGGAGTTAAACTTCCATTCGTCCATATTTCTAGAAAGAGTATCTCTTGTTTTTTATTACCATTCCCATAAGAATGAATACTATGATTCGCATTTCGAACAGGCATAGATGCAATATCTATAGGATAACTTCCATCGTGAGAGTCATTTGTGGATTTCATATGATATCCGCGATCTCGATTGATTTGTAATTCAATACACAAATCAATCGGTTCTGTCAGATTAGCTATATGCTGTGTCGTGTCAACTATTTGTACAGAAGGTGGCGAGATGATATCTTGAGCTGTTATGTATTTTGGACCCCTGACGCAAATGGATGCGTCCCTAACTCCATAGAGATTACTTCTTAATACAATCTCTTTCAAATTTATTAAAATCTCATGTACTGATTCTTCAATACCTGCTATCGTAGAATATTCATGCAGCACATTATCAGATGTTGCACATGTGATACATGTTCCTTCCATTTCTCCAAGTAAAGCCCTTCGCATAGCGATGCCTATAGTATCGGCTTGGCCTTTCATAAGCGGGGACAGAATAAAACGACCATAACAAAGACGCGCGCTGTCTACTCTTGATTCAACACATTTCCACTGTAGTGTTCTAGTGGATCCTGCTACTTCTTCTCGAACCATACTATTATTTTTATTTTATTTATTATTATTGGATCAGATTCTTGAATCATTTATTTCTCTTGGAATCTCTCGAATTCTTATTTCTACACACGTCTTTTTTTAGGGGGGCGACATCCATTATGCGGCATGGGTGTTACATCACGTACGAAACTTAATAGCATCCCATTTCTACGAATGGCTCGTAATGCCGCATCTCTTCCGAGACCTGGACCCTTTATCATAACTTCTGCTCGTTGCATACCCTGATCCACTAATGTACGAATAGCATTAAATGCTGCCGCTTGAGCAGCATAGGGTGTTCCTTTTCTTGTGCCTCTGAATCCAGAAGTACCTGCGGAAGCCCAAGAAATCACTTGACCCCGTACGTCTGTAACAGTTACAATAGTATTGTTGAAACTTGCTTGAACATGAATAACTCCTTTTGGTATTCTACGTTCATTCTTATTTGAACCAGTATGTGCATTCTTACGTAAACTAATTTTTACTATAGGTTTTGTCATATTTTATTAGATCATATTCATAAGAATAAAATAAAAAGAAAGAAAAAAGAATTCATTTTCATATGAAATGGATATCCTCGTATCTTTCTGTAGATTTCTGATTCTTCTTTCTTTTTACATGTACATGGGTTTTTCTTTTAAAAAGTTCTTGATTTAGAACTTGAGAAGGATTACCCCTGTCTCTGTTTATGTCTCGGATTGGAACAAATGACTATAATTCGCCCTCGCCTACGAATCAAGCGACATTTCTCACAAATTTTACGAACAGAAGCCCTTATTTTCATATTTATAATTCCTTACTTTCATTCTGAGTCTATTTTTTTGGAAACAAAAATCAGTTTGTTACATTTTTGAACTTCAAATTATATCCCTACGAAAAGGATGGATTTTTAAAAGAATGATCTAATCGTTTGAATCTTTTTTGCGAAGTCTATAAATTATACGTCCCCTCGTTGAATCATAACGACTCATTTCGATTTTGACTCTATCCCCGGTTAGTATACGTATAAAACTGCGCCTGATTCTCCCTGAAATATAACCTAGAATTAGATCTTCATTATCTAATCGAACTCGGAACATACCGTTGGGAAGTGATTCAGTAATTAAACCCTCGCGAATCAATTTTTGTTCTTTCATTACAGGGAACCCCCTTTCAGTATTAACTAATAGAGGAAGAGTTCTATAATTTACTTCTCCTCTCTATTTTACAAATATTAAGTTCGAGAGAAAATTAGGGTACTCCAGGAGAATTACCATATATAACACAAGATTTCTCCTCCAATTTTTTCTAGTCGAGCTTCTCGATCTGTCATTATACCTCGAGAAGTAGAAAGAATTACAATTCCCATTCCGCCTAAAATTTTAGGAATTCGTTGATAGTTGGAATAGATTCGTAGACCGGGTCGACTGATACGCTTTAAAATTATTTTATTTCCTTTCCTAGTCTTTCTATGTCGTAAGGTTGAAACCAAGAAATTTTTTTGACTTTCTTGATGTTTTCGAATGTTTTCAATAAAACCTTCTCGTAAAAGTATTTTAACAATGCTTTTAGTGATATTAGTAGATATTATTTGAACTCTTCCCTTTTGATCTATGTCAGCATTTCTTATAGAAGTTATTATATCGGCAATAATGTCCCTACCCATGACTAACTATAGTTATTGGTGCCTCCTCATTTTGATATGATCAACATGCTTCTTTTTTGTTTTATTTTTTATTGGATTCTTTTTTTTTTTTTGAAATTATTAAATTCTAAGAAATTATTAGAAAATTATTAGAAATTGAAAGTATATACATGAGACACAATCTATTAATTGGATTTATTTCAGATATTTTAATTTTTAATATTCTATTTTCATCTATAAAACTTCGGGTGCTAATGAAACTATTTTAGTAAAATTCAACTGTCGCAATTCCCGAGCAATCGCACCAAAAATTCGAGTTCCTTTTGGATTTCCTTCTTGATCAATGATAACCGCTGCATTGTCATCATATCGTATTATCATGCCGTTGTTACGTTTGAGTTCTTTACACGTGCGTACAATCACAGCTCTAATTATTTCTGATCTTTCTAAAGGCATGTTGGGCACTGCTTCTTTGATTACAGCAACAATAACATCGCCAATATGAGCATATCGGTGATTACCAGTTCCTATGATTCGAATACACATCAATTCTTGAGCTCCACTGTTGTCCGCTACATTCAAAAAGGTCTGAGGTTGAATCATATCATTTTTATTGAAATATCTTATTTCAATGCAAGGGATAATGGAAAAAATAAATATTGTCTGTCCGGAGATAAAGAAATCTGTGGCTGTTTTTTCATTCTAAATACTTCGTTTCCTTCTTCTTTTACTTTTGTTTACCTATCCTGAAATAACAAATTGAGTTTGTATAGGCATTTTGCATGCTGCTATTTCCATAGCAGCTTTGGCTACAGTTTCTGATACTCCACTCATTTCATAAAGTATTCGCCCCGGTTTCACAACGGATACCCAATATTCGGGGGATCCCTTGCCCGAACCCATACGTGTTTCTGTAGGTCTTACAGTAATAGGTTTGTCGGGAAATATACGTAACCATATCTTTCCACCACGACGTGCATATCGTGTCATTGCTCTTCGCCCTGCTTCTATTTGTCTAGCTGTGATCCAAGCAGGTTCGAGTGCCTGAAGAGCGTATCTGCCAAAACAAATATGATTGCCTCGGCAAGATATTCCCTTCATTCTACCTCTATGTTGTTTACGAAATCTGGTTCTTTTGGGGTTATAGTTGATGGTTGTTTCTGAATTCCATCTCTACTGCAGAGCCGGACATGAGAGTTTCTTCTCATCCAGCTCCTCGCGAATGAAACGATTCGATAATATTACATATACACAATACATGTATTTATGTATTTCATTCTATCAAAAGAAATAATATACTAAATCTATACTAAATCTTTTTTATATTGGATTTGGTCACATGGGTCACTTTATATTTTCTATCTAACTAGACATGTTTGTTTATATTGTTTATATATAAATTTAGATAGAATACTTCTTTCTTTTATCAAGATTTCTAAAGTATTAGACTTCACCTCTATTGAATCATGCCAATAGTCATCCAATAAATGGAATTATTAAATAAATTAAATGAAAGAAAAATAAATAAAGGTTTCGCGGGCGAATATCGACTCTTCCCTCCTTAATTTGTAGAGTCAATTCATGACCATTCAGAAGAAATCAATTTTTTTTTGGTTGATTTCGCCATCCTACCCAATGAATCATTAGGATTCATTCGTTTTCAAGAAAATCCTATGTAATCACAGGTTCCCTCGTTCCCATAGCTTCTCTATTAATGCTTAGGTCTGAACTCTGCAATGGAGCTTTTAACAAAATATGTTATTTGTTTCCGAGTAAATCTCCTCAGTTTTTCTTAACCCGAAGCTCAATTAAATTATTCTCTATTTTCTATTATTTATATTTTAATTTTATTTCTATTATTCTATTATATTTTATTTCTATTTTTTATTTTTATCTTTTTTATTCTATTGTAATTGTATATCTTGTCTTCTTATTTTATATTGATGTTGATGCTTTATAACACTGCCTTTTTATGGGGTAATTCTTCATAAACCATACATAAGGAAATCATATATCATTGAGATCCTTGATTCTCTCTTTCTATCATCCTTCCATTTTTACACACCCCTTTTTTTTTTTCACAATTCATAATCATATTTCTTTTTTATGACAAAGAATTTCAGTTGCTACAACTATATGATAGATTCGGTCATATAGTGACTGTTTCTTGGGATCTCGACAATACGAAGCAATAAGTTAGTTATTAGTTTTGAGTTTCTTTAGTTTTGATAGTTACTAAGTTTAAAGTGAGGTCAGCCTGTTTTTTTTTCAATCTCAATTCTAAAGAAAAAACTAACGAGTCACACACTGAGCATAGCAATTATACTAAAATTTAAATTAAATAATAGAGTAAATCAAATTTTTATTAAACCTTATATAATTATAATTGTTCGTTTTTCTTTGATTAATTTGATTAAGAAAAAGAAGAAAGGAGTTTCAAAATATTTCTATCGATGATCAGAATGGCTAAATAAAGAAAGGTCCATTATTCTTATTTTCTTATTCTTGGTTTACAAATATCCAAATTTTGATACCTAAGACTCCATAGATAGTTCTAATTGTATGGGAACAGTAATCAATTTTAGCACGAATTGTTTGTAAAGGAACCCTACCTTCTCTTATCCATTCGACACGTGCAATATCTTTTCCGTCGATACGCCCTGCAATTTGCACTTGAATCCCTTTTGTACCCGTTTGTTCAGTTAATTCAATAGCTTTTTTCATTGCCTTTCGAAATGAGACTCTATTTTTTAATTGTAAAGCTATATATTCTGCAAGAATATTGGGTTGTCCATAGGGCTTTTCAATTCTTGTGATAGCAATGTTTAGTCTCCGTTTTACAGAATTAAACTCGTTTTGTACATTCATCTGTAATTCTTTGACTCCCCGTGTTCGTCCTTCTATTAATAAATTGGGAAATCCAATATAGATTATGACATGAATTAAATCTATTCTTTTTTGAATTCCTATATGGGCAATTCCTTCAAAACCTGAGGATATTTTCTTATTCTTTTTTACAAAGTCCTTAATACAATTCCGTATTCTTTCATCTTCTTGTAGACCCATGGAAAAATTCTTTGGTTTTGCGAACCAAAAAGAATGATGACTTTGAGTTGTTCCAAGTCTGAAACCAAGTGGATTTATTTTTTGTCCCATATTTTTATATTATTTTTATTTTTTCATCCATTTTTTTCTAAATAGGAATCTAAATTTTAGATTTTTCTTTTAAAAAAATCTTTATATGACAAGTGGTTTTTTTTATGAAATAACTACGCCCTCGAGCCCGGGGTCTTAACTTTTTCACAATAGCACCTCTATTGACTTCAGCTTTACTAATAAATAAATCAGCTTTATTCAAATCCATATTATGACTAGCGTTTGCTGCTGCAGAATAAACTAATTTTAAGATTGGATAAGATGCCCAATAAGGCATTAGTTCTAGTATCATGAGTGTTTCCTCATAAGAGCGTCCACGAATCTGATCAATTACTCTTCGTGCTTTGAAAACAGACATACATATATGTTGAGCTAAAACTTTTGCTTCTCTATCCGAATTTTCGTTCTTTATCATAAAAGTTCTCCCCCGCCAATGAATGATAAGTGCCCAGGTGAAGTATAGTATAAGATAAGTCAGATATTCTATCTTGTTAGATTCTATTTCTATAAAGTATAAAGTCAAAGTCTTATTAGTATACTAGAAAAAAGAAATATACCTATGCTCTTACTATAAGATGAAGACTCTTAAGTCTAAATACTCTTAAGATATTAAGATCAGGCTTTTCGCATGAATACTTAGTAGAACGACTAACGACGAGATTTATTATCGTTTCTAGCGTGTCTCACGAAAGTGAGAGTAGGTGCGAATTCTCCCAATTTGTGACCGACCATACGATCTGTGATATAAATAGGTAAATGTTCCTTTCCATTATGAATAGCTATTGTATGGCCAATCATTGTGGGTATAATGGTAGATGCCCGAGACCAAGTCACTATGATTTCTTTCTCCTCCCTCCTGTTGAGTTTTTCAATTCTTCCCGATAAATGATTAGCTACAAAAGGATTTTTTTTTAGTGAACGTGTCACGGCTGATTACTCCTTTTTTTTCCATTTTTTAAATTGGCATTCTATGTCCAATATCTCGATCTTAATCTGAAGTATAATGATGAATGGAAAAAAGAGAAAATCCTTTAGCTAGATAAGGGAAGGGGCGGATGTAGCCAAGTGGATCAAGGCAGTGGATTGTGAATCCACCATGCGCGGGTTCAATTCCCGTCGTTCGCCCATCGCATTATTTCCAATTCAAAAAATTCGATTCTCAATGTTCCTATTTACGGCGACGAAGAATAAAACTATCACTATATTTGTTCCTTTTCCTACTTCTTCTTCCAAGCGCAGGATAACCCCAAGGGGTTGTGGGTTTTTTTCTACCAATCGGGGCTCTCCCTTCACCGCCCCCATGGGGATGGTCTACAGGGTTCATAGCTACTCCTCTTACTACAGGACGCTGACCTAGCCAACACTTAGATCCGGCTCTACCCAAACTCTTTTGGTTCACCCCAACATTACCCACTTGTCCGACTGTTGCTAAGCAGTTTTTGGATATCAAACGGACCTCCCCAGATGGTAATCTTAATGTGGCCGATTTGCCCTCTTTTGCAATCAGTTTCGCTACAGCGCCTGCTGCTCTAGCTAATTGTCCACCCTTTCCAAGTGTGATTTCTATGTTATGTATGGCCGTGCCTAAGGGCATATCGGTTGAAGTAGATTCTTCTTTTTTCTCAATCAAAACCCCTTCCCAAACTGTACAAGCTTCTTCCAAAGCATACGGCTTTCTAGATGTATATGATGATATCTAGACAGATGGATCTTATATGAATCGTATGATGAAGTACCACATGAGTGGATATAGTGGATATATAGGAATCCAAATCTGCCGAATCACTCATGTTAGGATCTTCTACATCCTAGGTCTCCCCGTTCCGTCATCTGGCTTATGTTCTTCATGCAGCATTCAGACCGGATGACTCTATGAAATTACGTCGATACTTCCACATATTACGGGTAACGTAGGAGACATCTCTATTTTTCCCCGGGGGGTCTTTCTAATTACCACTGCTTAGCTTTCAATTTGCCTCTGACCATCAAATGAAATGTGAATAACCCGTCCTCCTCTCTTTGAAACAAGGGGCGCTTCCGGTTCTGTGCGCGCTTCAAACAATTTTGTCTTCTCCATATTACCATATCTCTAGAGTCAATAATTTTCTATGAGGAACTACTGAACTCAATCACTTGCTGCCGTTACTCAACAGTTTTCTGTTGAGGTCTATCCCGTAGAGGTACTCCAATTGGATCAGTGATCGATTTCTAGGTTTCGTCGTAAACCTAATTGGTGACTTCCAATTACGTAAATCAATAGTTCAAACCGCACTCAAAGGTAGGGCATTTCCCATTGATATAGGAACTTCTGTACCAGAAACAATGGTATCTCCAATTATAGCCCCTCTGGGATGTAAAATATATCTCTTCTCACCATCCCCATAGTGTATGAGACAAATGTATGCATTTCGATTAGGGTCATATTCTATGGTTACGATTCTACCAGATATCTCTTTTTCATTCCGTCGAAAGTCGATTTTACGGTATAGACGCTTATGACCTCCCCCTCTATGCCCTGCGGTAATGATCCCTCTGGCATTACGACCTTTACCACAATGATGCTGTCCATAGATCAAATTATTTCGTGGATTGGATTTCGCTTGACTGTCTACGGCTCCATTGCGTGTGCTCGGGGTAGAAGTTTTGTATAAATGTATTGCCGTGTTATTAAGTCTTTTGCTTTAAGTTCTTTTCTCTATAAGAGGTGGAATAGAATAACCCGGTTGAAGCGTAATGATCATGCGTCTGTAATGCATTGTATGTCCCATCCTTCTACCCTTTCCCGGGAGTCGATGACTATTCATAGCTATTACCTTGACACCAAAGAAGAGTTCGACCCAATGCTTTATTTCTGTCCTAGTCGATCCTGATTCGACATTAGAAGTATATTGATTGTTCCCCAATAACCGAATACTTTTTTCTGTCAATACTGCATATTTGATTCCATCCATAAATCCATTTTCTTCCCTATGAGTTCCAGTATCGATAAGAATTCTAGTTCTTACTGTTCATATGTTATGGTATGAATATACCATACCGATTCGCTATGTATGGATGATGAGATTCCATTGATACAGAGCCAATTCCAATAGACTTATTGAATGTTCCCATTGGCGTGCATCCAGCAGGAATTGAACCTACGAATTTGCCAATTATGAGTTGGGCGCTTTAACCATTCAGCCATGGATGCTTAACAGGGATCATCGTACATCGTGAATAACCAAATTCCAATTGAAATGAAATCTTTAGGAGGAATCAATGAAACGACATCAATTCAAATCCTGGATATTCGAATTGAGAGAGATATTGAGAGAGATCAAGAATTCTCACTATTTCTTAGATTCATGGATCAAATTCGATTCAGTGGGATCTTTCACTCACATTTTTTTCCACCAAGAACGTTTTATGAAACTCTTTGACCCCCGAATTTTGAGTATCCTACTTTCACGTGATTCACAGGGTGCAACAAGCAATCGATATTTCACGATCAAAGGTGTAGTACTGCTTGTAGCAGCGGTCCTTATATCTCGTATTAACAATCGAAAGATGGTCGAAAGAAAAAATCTCTATTTGATGGGGCTTCTTCCTATACCTATGAATTCCATTGGACCCAGAAAGGAGACATTGGAAGAATCTTTTTGGTCTTCCAATATAAATAGGTTGATTGTTTCGCTCCTGTATCTTCCAAAAGGGAAAAAGATTTCTGATAGTTGTTTCATGG